AAATCCTGGATATTCGAATTGAGAGAGATCAAGAATTCTCACTATTTCTTAGATTCATGGATCAAATTCGATTCAGTGGGATCTTTCACTCACATTTTTTTCCACCAAGAACGTTTTATGAAACTCTTTGATCCCCGAATTTGGAGTATCCTACTTTCACGTGATTCACAGGGTGCAACAAGCAATCGATATTTCACGACCAAAGGTGTAGTACTGCTTGTAGTAGTGGTCCTTATATCTCGTATTAACAATCGAAAGATGGTCGAAAGAAAAAATCTCTATTTGATGGGGCTTCTTCCTATACCTATGAATTCCATTGGACCCAGAAAGGAGACATTGGAAGAATCTTTTTGGTCTTCCAATAGAAATAGGTTGATTGTTTCGCTCCTGTATCTTCCAAAAGGGAAAAAGATTTCTGAGAGTTGTTTCATGGATCCGCAAGAGAGTACTTGGGTTATCCCAATAAAGAAAAAGCGTATCATGCCTGAATCTAACCGGGGTTCGCGGTGGTGGAGGAACCGGATCGGAAAAAAGAGGGATTCTAGTTGTCAGATATCTAATGAAACCGTAGCTGGAATTGAGATCTCATTCAAAGAGAAAGATAGCAAATATCTGGAGTTTCTTTTTTTATCCTATACGGATGATCCGATCCGCAAGGACCATGATTGGGAATTTTTTGATCGTCTTTCTCCGAGGAAGAACCGAAACATAATCAACTTGAATTCGGGACAGCTATTCGAAATCTTAGGGAAAGACTTGATTTGTTATCTCATGTCTGCTTTTCGTGAAAAAAGACCAATTCAGGGGGAGAGTTTCTTCAAACAACAAGGAGCTGGGGCAACTATGCAATCCAATGATATTGAGCATGTTTCCCATCTCTTCTCGAGAAACAAGTGGGGTATTTCTTTGCAAAATTGTGCTCAATTTCATATGTGGCAATTCCGCCAAGATCTCTTCGTTAGTTGGGGGAAGAATCAGCACGAATCAAATTTTTTGAGGAACGTCTCGAGAGAGAATTGGATTTGGTTAGACAATGTGTGGTTGGTAAACAAGGATCGGTTTTTTAGCAAGGTACGGAATGTATTGTCAAATATTCAATATGATTCCACAAGATCTATTTTCGTTCAAGTAACGGATTCTAGCCAATGGAAAGGATCTTCTTCTGATCAATCCAGAGATCATTTCGATTCCGTTAGAAATGAGAATTCAGAATATCACACATTGATCGATCAAACAGAGATTCAGCAACTAAAAGAGAGATCGATTCTTTGGGATCCTTCCTTTCTTCAAACGGAACGAACAGAGATAGAATCAGATCGATTCCCGAAATGCCTTTTTGGATCTTCCTCCATGTCCTGGCTATTCACGGAACCTGAGAAGCGGATGAATAATCATCTGCTTCCGGAAGAAATCGAAGAATTTATTGGGAATCCTACAAGATCAATTCGTTCTTTTTTCTCTGACAGATGGTCAGAACTTCATCTGGGTTCGAATCCTACTGAGAGGTCCACTAGAGATCCTAAATTGTTGAAGAAAAAACAAGATGTTTCTTTTGTCCCTTCCAGGCGAGCGGAAAATAAAGAAATGGTTGATATATTCAAGATAATTACGTATTTACAAGATACCGTCTCAATTCATCCTTCGGAACCAGATCACATCCCGGATCTGGTTCCGAAGGATGAACCGGATATGGACAGTTCCAATAAGATTTCATTCTTGAACAAAAATCCATTTTTTGATTTCTTTCATCTATTCCATGACCGGAACAAAGGGGGATACGCGTTACGCCACGATTTTTTTGAATCAGAAGAGAGATTCCCAGAAATGGCGGATCTATTCACTCTATCAATAACCGAGCCGGATCTGGTGTTTCATAGGGGATTTGCCTTTTCTATTGATTCCTACGGGTTGGATCAAAAAAAATTCTTGAATGAGGTATTCAACTCCAGAGATGAATCGAAAAAGAAATCTTTATTGGTTCTACCTCCTCTTTTTTATGAGGAGAATGAATCTTTTTCTCGAAGGATCAGAAAAAAATCGGTCCGGATCTACTGCGGGAATGAGTTGGAAGATCCCAAACTAAAAACAGCGGTATTTGCTAGCAACAACATAATGGAGGCAGTCAATTATAGCACCTATGGAAGAAATGTATCGAATCGATTCTTTTTAATGAATAGATCCGATCGCAACTTCGAATATGGAATTCAAAGGGATCGAATAGGAAATGATACTCTGAATCATATAACTATAATGAAATATACGATCAACCAACATTTATCGAATTTGAAAAAGAGTCAGAAGAAATGGTTTGATCCTCTTATTTCTCGAACTGAGAGATCCATGAATCGGGATCCTGATGCATATAGATACAAATGGTCCAATGGGAGCAAGAATTTCCAGGAACATTTGGAACATTTCGTTTCTGAACAGAAGAATCCTTTTCAAGTAGTGCAAGTAGTGTTCGATCGATTACGTATTAATCAATATTCGATTGATTGGT